TAGAAAAACTTATTAGATATCACTCAATTGACTTCGGTATCTAATAAGTTCTACCTACTATTGGATTTGAACCAATGACTCCCGCCGTATGAAAGCAATACTCTAACCACTGAGTTAAGTAGGTTATTTATCACCAAAAAAGGACCCATCACTTATAGGATTATAAGTGGAATATTATTTCTAAGCAATACCAATCTGTTAACAGTAGACGGATCAGAGAGCTATCATGTGGGATTATGGAATATCCATCTTGACAAGAAATTATCCATATGTTAATATATCTATGACAAGGGCTATAGCTCAGTTAGGTAGAGCACCTCGTTTACACGTGCGTCAATGCTTTTCAAGGGAGCCCATTATGCAATAAACATAATTGATCTTATTGACAAATCGATGTCTTACTCCATAGATTCGAGGGAACAAGAGAACAATAGCCGGACAAATATTGGGTTCGGTCCGATTCAGGTGCGAATTCAGGTGCCAAATCAAATAGAACCCACCATTGATTTGATAGTTGATAAGGTAAATACCCAGTCCATTCAATGCTAGGCATAATGAGTATAAGGGCCTCAAAATAACCTTTTTTCGTCCTATGAACTTTAAGGTGTATGAAGTCTCATATTCGACTCTTGCAGCGTAGCGATAGAGAATCCATCTAACTTAGTTTGATCTAGGCCGAAGGCAGACCTAAGTCAAGGTAACCCTTCTTTGAAACACTTTGGTATTGCTCCTAGATCAGAATACAAATGATGAATCAGAGCACATGGAGCCATCTCATTATTTTCCTGTAAAGAAAAATATGGTGGACTAACTGATCTTTACATCAGTTTATGAAAGAGCCCAATGCAACAAAATGCATGTTGGGTCTTTGAAACAGTTCGAATCATTTCGATAATAATCAGTTTGATCTGTTTTACCGAGAAGGTCTACGGTTCGAGTCCGTATAGCCCTAATACATTCTATTTTCGTTTTAGTATAGTTTTCATTTCCTCATTAGTACTTGTTTATAGACTAGCCGGTTGGTTGGTCCAAAAGTATTACCATATGTTCATGTAAATACATAGGGACATGAAAATAAAAACAATAAATAAAAAACAATAATTCATTCCAATAGATCTAATCAGTATTTGTAAAATCTCGGATAAAATACTCATCTTCCTTCATTAATCTTCGTGGATGGATTACATATCATATGACCTTTTTCCTCTTTTCCTGTCCATGATTAAAGAGTTAGTGATACATTTTAGCGTTGGTATATCGAATCCGGTCAATTTATGAAGTGAGAATCATGACATGATTCTGTCTAAAAACTTCAACAGTCACATAGATCTAGGACCTATTCTTGTATTTGTTTTGTGGAGTCGCCTGACTAATCGCTTTTTGGCAGAACAACAACCCCAATTTATTGATTCAGAGATAATGCAGAGATAATGAATTGGTCCTAAATGTATCAATTTCCTTCTTCTATATTCTATGAGTTGAGTTGGTTTTGGGATTTGGTCTGTCAAATCATTCGATAATGTCTAATTCTTTCTATTAGAAGTATCTTTCTTATGTAGATTAGATAATTTACGATTCCGTCTATTTATTATACCACTCTGTGGTATGTTTCATTGTGTAATGTAGGTTTGCTGTAAAACAAACCTTTTTCTTGTAGTGAAATCCAACCCATCGGGTGGTCTTACTATTACTAAGTGTTATTGCCGTAACAAAACAAACAAGTATTTTGGTTCATTCCAAATCGCGATCTTTCTTTAGTACTCGAGATTGGTCTGAAATGGAATGACTCTTTTTTTTTTTTCATTCTAACTCTAATGAAATAACTCGATTCTTTTTATTTTATTTCTGAGAGGGTCAGTCGGTATAGTACAAGAAAAAAGTTTCGAATTTTTTTGTATTTTGTATAGAAAGATATGAGTTGTTATATGTAAACTCGCAACTCAACGGATTGAATCAAATCAATTAAGGAAAATAGAAATGAAATCCGGGATAAGGAAAGGAGAAAAAATAGAATCGTTCGTTCGGTGCTTTAGATTATGTTTATGTAATGTATTCGTATCAAATCAATAGAAGCAATGATCCTATACACAGATATTAATGAAAAAAAAAATACTGCGAAAAGAATATGCTCGAAATCCCTAGATATTTTACCCCATATGACTACTGAAATTTTTTCAGTTTTGAAATTTTTTTTATTTCTATATTTCTATATTAATTATATATTTCTATATTAATTATATATATTATTTTCTATATTAATTATATATATTATTAATTATATATATTAATTATATTTTTATTTTCTTTTTTTTTTATTTTTTATTTTCTATATGTTTTTATTATATGTTTTTATTTTCTTTTATTTTCATTATCTCATTATATAATATATATATGTAATAAAACATAGGATTAATTCGCATTATTGTAGTATTATCAATTAGTATTAGAATATGTACTAGTTACTAGTATAATATTTAATTATTTAATTACTAGTATAATA